GGAATAATTGGAACTTTTGTATCAAGATTTTTGATAACATTTTCTATTAGAAATGAATTTTCCAGCATTTGACTCCGTACCACTGAAGGATTTCGCCGTACACTGGAAAAATAACCCAAAAAGTAGAATGAATGCTCGGATAATTGGTTTATATGGATCCGTCCTGGTTGAGACCAAACATAAAAATGACATTGGCATAAATTGATAAGATAGTATTTCCATTTATTCATCACAAGAGGGGTATTCTTTGAAGCCAGAATGGATTCTCCTTTATATCGAGCATAATGAATGAAAGGGTCCTTGAAAAACCATAGGGTAGACAGAAAATCTTTAGTAAAGACTTTTACAATATATTCCATTTTTCCATAGAAATAGATTCGCTCAAAAAAGACTACCGAAGATGTTAATTGTAAATGAGAAGATTTGTTACGGAGAAAAAGGAAGATAGATTCGTATTCACATAGATAAAAATTAAATAGGAACAAGAAGAATCTTTGATTCCTGTTTGAAAAAGTAGAAATCGATTTTATTGAAGTAATAAGAATGTTCCAATTACAATACTCGTGAAAAAAGAGTTTTAATAAATGAAAAGAAGAGGCATCTTTCACCCAGTAACGAAGGGTTTGAATCAAAATTTCCAGATGGATAGGGTAAGGTATTTGTATATCTGACACATAATTTAAATATGGAAATTGATCCTCAAAAAAAGGAAATATTGAATGAATTGATTGTAAATTATAAGATTTTACGATTTTTGTCTCCTCTAAGAAAGAGATTAATCGTAGGGAAAATGGAATTTCCAGAATGACGGCAAACCCCTCTGATATTATTTGAGAATATAAATTCTTGTTGTACCCACAAAATGGATTTTTGTTAGAATCATTAACAGAAATAATCAAATGATTCTGTTGAGACATTCGAGTAATTAAACGTTTTACAATTAGTAAACTAGATTTATTGTCAGAACCTATATTTTCCATCAAAATGGAGCTATTTAAACCATGATCATAAGCAAGTGCATAAATATATTCCCGAAAGATAAGTGGGTATAGGAGGTCATATTGCTGAAACCTATTTCGTTCTAAATATACATGAAATTCCTCCATTTTTGAAAATTCCATTTGAGACAGGGATAGGGGATTTATTGGGTTCTCAAATGATACATAGTGCGATACAGTCAAAACAGGGTATTCTATTCTAGTAAAAAAGTGAAAAACGAATAGATACCTCGAAAACAAGTAAAACTCATCAACGGACTCTCTCTCCTCGTTTTTTTCAATCTAATTGTTTTTATGTTCATTCTAGAATAACAATATAGTTCGAAATCCTTCATTTTCTCAACCCAATCGCTCTTTTTGATTTTGGAAAAAAATATCTTTATCAATATACTCTTGCTTCTACACATTCAGCGCCACCCCATAATGGAGAATAGTTAATAGTTAGGACTCATAAAAAAAATCAATAATCCATTTTCTTTTTTTTATAGGAAAAGCTTTTCCCACATCAAGCACTAATCTCTTTTTAACGTAAAAATTAGATCGGGTAATCATTCCAATTAAATTCAAAAATGAAAGCTCGTTGCTTTTTGTTTCCCTATAATTGGAGCCGCCAGGCTCTATCCATTTATTAATTCAACCCAACTTTGATTTTTTGTTCCGAGCCAAGAATTCAAACAAAGGTTTAGATCGGATCCAATAAGAATGAAATATTCTTCGAATTCTCCATTGATACGACATGCTACTTTTTCCATTCATTCCTTTCTGGATCAGTCGTCGTCTTACAAACTCTATCGCTGGTATGAACGAATCTATTGCTTCGTAAAAATGTGTAAAAAATCGAGTCGCACTTAAAAGCCGAGTACTCTACCATTGAGTTAGCAACCCGAATGAAACTAATATGAAAAAAATGTGTAGATACAATAACAATCAAAAAAAAGATGGAATTCTATAATAAAAAAAATCCTATGGATATGGAACGGAAATAAAAAGATCCGTTTATTCACGATCGGATTATATTTGTTTGATACACTGTTGTCAATATTAATATTAATGTTGAGAAAAAAACTACAATGGAGAAAACAAAAGAATTAGAAACTTTTAAATAGTAACTAACAATTTAAGAAATGCCAATTGAAATTCCATTTTTTTATTTAATTCATTTTATTTAATTAATGTTAATAATAACAAAGTTCGTTTGTAAATTCGAATACTAAAATGTATTATAATACTAATAATAAAATAAAAAAAAAAAATCAAAAATACAAACAATTATGTTGAATTGGCACTACAAAACTAATCGACATAGATCCAAAACAAAAGGGTGTATGCGAAAATTAAGGAAAAAAAGAAAAGGGTATAGATCCGATTTATTCAATCAAATTAATATTAATTAATAATTGAATCAATACAATCGAAATATGGACTAAGCAATTAACCTAACCCCTTTTTTATTTCTTCAGAGAATTCCAATGAAAACCACCTCATTGAGAGTAATGTATTTATAAACCCAATTACTTCATTTATTGATTTGCTCTTTTTTTTTTCTATCCGTTTTATATTCATTTTTTATATTAATTTATAAAAATAAAAATGGATTTTTGTGGTTGTAGAAAACAGCATTCTTTATAGTATAGCAAATAATAAATGAAAAAAATAAGGTATGAATAGATGGGGGGATAAGAGAGATAAAGGATTATAGAAATATATATACAAGTTATCCACACCCTCTTTTGTTTCTTATTTCATTAATTGAATTTCGTTTGTTGATTAGGGCAAAGTTCGATAAAAACACCCGCCCTTTTTGAAATATCCTGAACAGTTCCTGTAGGTTGAGCGCCCTTTTCAAGGAAATCGAGAATAACAGGAATATTTAAATAGGTTTGATTCTTTATCGGATCATAAAAACCCACTTTCTGAAGATCTCTTCCCTCTCGTCGGGATCGAATATCAATTGCAACAATTCGAGAAACGACTCATTGGGATAGATGTATGGAGATGAACAATACACCCCCTAGAAACGTATAAGAAGTTTTCTCCTCGTACGGCTCGAGAAAATTAGATGATGCCTATGGGATATAATATTATTATGAATTTGGATGTCAAATAGATCCAATCCATAAAATCATAAAATCAATTCGATTATGATTTTTAAGTACTTTTTTTTCTTATTCTTTTTCTTTACCGAAAAAAAATCACTCGTATTCGCAAACTCATAACTCAAGTTGGATAACTTTCAAATAACTCAAAACCTTTAAGTATTTCATTTATTGAGCGGTCTCTATCCCGTTTTTTGTCTATCTTCTTTAGAATAGAATCTATTTTTTTTTTTTTCTTCATTCTGATAGAGTTGTTGAGACAATTAAAAAAGGTATTTACTTGTTCCAGGATCCCTTAGATTTTCCTTGAATCTTTGGGTTTAGACATTCCTTCGGGGATTTTTAATCGTTTCAAAAATGGCAGCAACATACCCTTTTTTCTTTCTATCAAAGAATCATAGAAATGGATAATGGATTCCCGCAGATACACTTTTGATCGAAATCGTTTTACCAATTCCAACAAATTTTACTTTTTATTTTTATTTTGTTTGAAACTTGCTCGAATTGGATCCTTTCGATTTCTATATATATAGATAGATAATATATTTACGAAGTTGTTCAAATTTATTAATTTTCACTAACCCTAGATATTTGCTCCTGAAAAATGAATCAACTCGAGCTCCATCATGTACTATTACTATTTACATCATCAACCCCCCCCCCCAAAAAAAAAACGAGTTCGAATGGAACAGAACAAATGATGTCGAGCCAAGAGCACCCTCATTTCTTCATTTCTATATACAAATTTCTATATAATAGAAAAATATTTCTATATAAAAATAGTGGATTAAGAATCCACAGCTAATTGAATCATGTCTTTCAAGTCGCACGTTGCTTTCTACCACATCGTTTCAAACAAAGTTTTACCATAACATTTCTCCGGTTTGGAGCCAGTATGTAATTATGAAATCATGAATAGTCGTTGATTCAGTCGATACATAGTAATCTATACGTTTTCGGAATGGGTAATTTCTAAAGAATAAACAAGTCTCATCAAAAATTCAAATGAAATCGATATTTTATTTTATTCTATGAATGGAATTTCTATTTTATTTATTTATTTATTTATTTTTAACATCATTTTTAACATATAAAATATTCTATTTAATAACATGAATACAAATAAATAAGTTTAAGTTTAAATAAGTTCTTTATTGAATATACATCTTAAAAGTAACTCAATTTAGACACGGATCATTAAAAATAAGAAAAAAGAATCAAACTTTAACCAATATTATAGATTATAGATTGGTAAACCGAAAGTTTCTCAAAAAAAAAAAGGCAATCTTTATTCTAATAGAATATTTGTATAGAATATTTGTACTCTCATATGATATCTAGATATATATAGATATAGATATAGATAGATCATGCATGGACATACTCTGGGACGGAAGGATTCGAACCTCCGAATAGCGGGACCAAAACCCGTTGCCTTACCACTTGGCCACGCCCCACTTCCAATTTCTATTCGACACTAATAAATACTAATATTAGTCTAATATAACTATTGGTTGTTCGTCAATTCCAGTTCAAATATCGAAATATCTATATCGATAGAATGTTGCGAGGCTTTTGATATGTGTAGATATAGAATTAAACGGAAATTCTTGATCATTACATAGAATGCAATTAAGATATTGTATGAAAGTATGATTTCTTATATTCTATCTTAAAGAACAAAATGTTTGCTATGCTTATGCTTAATATCTTTCGTTTGGTCTGTATTTGTATTAACTCTGCCCTTTATTCAAGTAGTTTTTTATTAGCGAAATTACCGGAAGCCTACGCTTTTTTGAATCCAATTGTAGATATTATGCCAATAATACCTGTACTCTTTTTTCTCTTAGCTTTTGTTTGGCAAGCTGCTGTAAGTTTTCGATAAGATCTTTCATTTTTATACTATCTTAGACTCTTAGAAAAATTCATAATTTATTCGAAAAAAAAAATTCTAACATTCTAACAATTGATAAGATCAGATAAGTCTTACAGTATGAATCCTCAATTCAAATATTGAAATTTTTTTATACCCAAAAAAAAGCTGGACCATCTCATTTCATCATTCTTACCCCCCCCTTTCCATTTTCAATGGAAAAAAAATTCGATTTGAGTCTCCCACCAATATCGAATTGTGGGTATGAAAATTTTTATAATAAAGGACTCGGCTCTTATTACAAATAAATTTATGAAAATTCCTTTCTATTCTATTTCTCGAAACCACATCATTTCTTAGTGTCAAAAGAAACATAATGTATAGTATAGGAAAATCTATTCTCTTTTTTTTTTTTTTAATTGATCTTGGAGATTGTGTAATGCTTACTCTAAAACTCTTTATTTACACAGTAGTGATATTCTTTGTTTCTCTTTTCATCTTCGGATTCCTATCTAACGATCCGGGACGTAATCCGGGACGTGAAGAATAAAAAATAAATTTTTTTTTGTTCTCCTTTCATGATTTTGAAATATTTCTTAGAATTTTATCTATTTTACATCTATTTTACATCTTTCTATTTAATATTAATAATTGAATATTTAATTTAATAATAATTAATTTCATATTTTATTATATTATATTTTATATTAATTATATTAAATAATAAAAAAATCAAACAAAGAAAGAAAATCTATAAATTCAAGAGATAAAGAAAATACCAAATCATCGACGGAAACGGAAAGAGAGGGATTCGAACCCTCGGTACGAAAATTTCGTACAACGGATTAGCAATCCGACGCTTTAGTCCACTCAGCCATCTCTCCCAAATTGAAAAAATAGAATTCCTATGTTACATTATACAAACAAAAAAGATAGATTGAAAAAGCTCCTCCTTTCTTTCTATCTTATCTCTCTTTGACTTATTTTATTTTTTAGTTTTTCTATTTATTCTATATTACTATTTTAAAATTTTATTTAAGATATCAAAAATATTATAGAAATATATAAAATAGAAAGAAATATAGAAATATATAAAAAAATATAGAATATAGAATAATAAATAGAATCTATATTATATAAAATAGAATATAATTCTTAATAAAAAAATACCCTTTTTATTTGTTCGAAGAGGTCGTGTTTTTTTTTTTCTACAGCCCGGCCAGATCGGTACCTAGCCGGGCTTTTTTTTTTCTTATGAATCCCGTGAATCAAATTGATTTGATCTGAAAAAACACTTGTTATTGAAACAAGATCAAACAAAAGAAAAACTTTTTTATTCCTATGAGATAGAACTAAAATGATAGAAGATCAAAATCAAAATGCCATTTCTTATTATTCTTTATTTTCTTTATTTTTTCCAGCAAAGTACCCGTACCTAAAAATGTAAAAAAAAAAAGCAAATACGAATAAAAAAAGAATGGAGATTCTTTCATAATGCATTTTATTTTTATGTTATGACTAAAATAATTTAGTCAAGATGTATTTGTCAAAGCACCTTCAGCAAAACAAAAAGGGGAGTCCTTTTTTCTTGATTTCATTAGGTCCCCTTTACGAAAGAAAACACGTCAAAACTATAATTTTCATGATTCTTTTATTATGATCCTTTTTTGTATTCCGACTGATTCTCCTGTTCGACAAAAGATCCGTTTATATACAATAATTGCATTGTAGCGGGTATAGTTTAGTGGTAAAAGTGTGATTCGTTCTATTGACCCCTTAATAGTTAAGGGGTCCCTCGTTTGATTCATATTCCGATCACAAACTGATTTCTTAAAAGGATTTAATCCTTTCCCTCTCAACGAACGATTCGAGGAAGAATATACATTATCGTAATTTGTATCCAAGAAGAATCAATTCGAAATTGAAAAATTGAATTATGAAATTACGAAACATAAGTTTTTTGAATTGGATCACAATACTCACAATTTTTTGAGTATGAGTAAGGGATCCATGGATAAAGATATAGAAAGTTTATTTCTAATCGTAACTAAATCTTCAATTTTTTTATTTGTATATGAGAAATTGAAGCAAACTAGCTATTAAACGATTCCTTTAGTTTACTATAGACATCGACATATAATATGTATTTTAGCTCGGTGGAAAAAAATGCTTTTCCTAAGGATTCTTTCAAATAGAAAAGAAATAGCGAACGAAGTAAGTAGAAAAAAATTGTTATAATTTTTCCTCCTCTTCTATAGGGATCATCTAAAAAGCGGTATGTTTTGAATGCATTCAGAACAAAAGGCTGACATAGATATTATGGGTAGAATTCATTTCATTTTGTTCACATCTTCTCCATTTTGTTAAATTTATCTATCTCTCTCTATCTTGCATAAAGGAGCCGAATAAAACCAAAGTTTCACGTTCGGTTTTGAATTAGAGACGTTAAAAATGATGAATCAACGTCGACTATAACCCCTAGCCTTCCAAGCTAACGATGCGGGTTCGATTCCCGCTACCCGCTTATATTCTA